TACCTACTCCTAACGGTCAAAGCGAGCCCTTTCATTCAATTCTTCATTCTTTCATGAAGAATGAATCAAATCTCCCCAAGTAGGATTCGAACCTACGACCAGTCAGTTAACAGCCAACCGCTCTACCACTGAGCTACTGAGGAACAACGGGAGATTCGACCTCATAGAGTTCAACTCCCGTTCTCAACCCATGAACAATATGAGTCCGAAGCTTCCTTCGTAACTCCAGGAACTTCTTCGTAGTGGCTCCGTTCCATGCCTCATTTCATAGGGAACCTCAATGTGGCTCTATTTCATTATATTCCATCTATATCCCAATCCCATTCATTTCATATCCCTTTTGTGTCATTGACATAAGAGATGTCATTTATAGTATATCTGTTTCTATCTATATAGATATGGAAAGTTAAGGAATCATCATATAATAATCGAGAAATTGCAATAGAAAAGAAAAAGGGGAGGTTTGTGATGATTTTGAAATCTTTTCTACTAGGTAATCCATTATCCTTATGCATGAAGATAATAAATTCGGTCGTTGTGGTCGGGCTCTATTATGGATTTCTGACCACATTCTCCATAGGGCCCTCTTATCTCTTCCTTCTCCGAGCTCGGGTTATGGAAGAAGGAACCGAGAAGGAGGTATCAGCAACAACTGGTTTTATTGCGGGACAGCTCATGATGTTCATATCGATCTATTATGCGCCTCTGCATCTAGCATTGGGTAGACCTCATACAATAACTGTCCTAGTTCTACCGTATCTTTTGTTTCATTTCTTCTGGAACAATCATAAAAACTTTTTTGATTATGGATCTACTACCAGAAATTCAATGCGTAATCTCAGCATTCAATGTGTATTCCTGAATAATCTAATTATTCAATTATTCAACCATTTCATTTTACCAAGTTCCACGTTAGCCAGATTAGTCAACATTTATATGTTTCGATGCAACAACAAGATTTTATTTTTAACAAGTAGTTTTGTTGGTTGGTTAATTGGTCACATTTTATTCATGAAATGGGTTGGATTGGTATTATTCTGGATACGGCAAAATCATTCTATTCGATCTAATAAGTATCTTGTGTCAGAATTGAGAAATTCTATGGCTCGAATCTTTAGTATTCTCTTATTTATCACCTGTGTTTACTATTTAGGCAGAATGCCGTCGCCTATTGTCACTAAGAAACTGAAAGAGAAAGAAACCTCAGAAACGGAAGAAAGCGATGTAGAAACAACTTACGAAATGAAGGAGACTAAACAGGAACAAGAGGGATCCACCGAAGAAAACCTTTGTTCGGAAGAAAAGGAGGATCTGGACAAAATAGATGAAACGGAAGAGATCCGAGTGAATGGAAAGGAAAAAACAAAGGATGAATTTCACTTGAAAGAGGCACGCTATCAAGATAGCCCAGTTTACGAAGATTCTGATCTGGAGACCCATCAAGAAAATTGGGAATTGGGAAGACTGAAAGAAGAGAAAAAGAAAATAATGTTGTGGGTTGAAAAAGTTGAAAAAACTTTTGTTTCTTTTCTTTTCGATTATAAACGATGGAATCGTCCATTACGATATATAAAAAATTATAAATTAGAAAATGCTTTACGCAATGAAATGTCACAATTTTTTTTTTTTACATGTACAAGTGATGGGAAACAAAAAATATCCTTTACATATCCGCCCAGTTTATCAACTTTTTCGGAAATGCTAGAACGAAGAATTTCTTTGTACATAATAGAAAAATTCTATGACGAAGATCTTTATGATTCTTGGATTTATACTAATGAAAAAAAAAAGCGCAATTTGAACAATGAATTGAGAAGCCGAATCAAGATTATAGAAAAAAATGAAGGATCCCTTAGTCTGGATATACTTGAAAAAAGAACCATATTATGTGATGATGAAAAAAAAAAAAAATGCTTGTCAAGAGCATATGATCCTTTTTTCAACGGACCATATCGAGTAATGAGAAAAAAATTCTATTCACGCGCAATCATGAATACTTATACAAATACAGAAGATTTAGTAGAATTTTTTTTTATAAATAAGATTCATGATCTACTTCTTAATGATTCCGTAAAACTTCACCCTCAATCATTTTTGAATTCTACAGAAGAAAAAGGAATTGATTCAGAAAGTCAAGCAAAATATTTGCAATTTGTATTTGATATAATTACAACACATACAAAAGATCAAAAAAAAATGAAAAAGGAATCTGTTGGAATTAGAATAGAAGAAATCAGTAAAAAGGTTTCTCGATGGTCATACAAATTAACCGAGAATTTGTTGGAAGAAGAGGAAGAAGAAAATGAAGAAGCATTGGAGGAAGAAGATTTTGCGATTCATTCAAGAAGAGCCAGACGTGTGATAATTTCTAACGATAATGATCAGAATACCAATTTTTTTTCTATTTATAGTATTCAGAATATTAGTAACACTGATAAAAATGATGATCAAATGGAAGAGGTGTCTTTGATACGTTACTCAAAACAATCGGATTTTCGCCGCAATCTAATCAAAGGATCCATGCGCGCTCAAAGACGTAAAACAGTTATTTGGAACCTCTTTCAAGTAAATGTACATTCCCCACTTTTTTTGGATCGTTTAGACAAAATATCTTTTTTTTCGTTTTTTGATATCAACGAAATGAAGAATATCATTTTTAGGAATTGGATGGACAGAGAACAAGAATCAGAACTAAAAATTTCCTATTTTGAAAATAAAGATACAAAAGAAGAAAAGGAGAAAGAGGAAAAAATATATAAAAATGAACAAGTAGAAATATCAGAAGTTTGGGATACCTTTATATTTACTCAAGTAATAAGAGGCTTGATATTAGTAACCCAATCTTTTCTTAGAAAAAACATTATATTACCTTCATTGATAATAGCCAAAAATATTTTCCGTATGTTATTATTACAAGTTCCCGAGTGGGACGAGGATTTTAAGAAATGGAATAGAGAAATCCATATTAAATGCACCTATAATGGTGTTCAATTATCAGAAAAAGAGTTTCCCCAAGATTGGTTAATAGATGGTATTCAGATAAAGATTATATATCCTTTCTGTCTAAAACCTTGGAGAAAATATAAGGCACGATCTCATCATAGAGATCTAATGAAAACAAAAGAGAAAAAAATAAATTTTTGTTTTTTAACAATCTGGGGAATGGAAGCGGAACTTCCCTTTGGCTCTCCCCGAAAACGACCTTTTTTTTTTGAACCTATTTATAAAGAACTCCAAAAAAGAAAAAAAAAGGTGAAAAAGGAATTTTTACAAGTTCTAAAATATTTCAATAAAAAAAGAAAACCCTTTCTAAAAGTTAGAAAAGAAAAAAAAAAAGGAGTCATCAAAATAGTTCGAGTTATCAAACTAATAATGAAAAAACTGGAGAAAGTAAATCCAAATTTCTTATTTGAATTGAGGAAAGAAAAAGTATATGAACCGAACGAAAACAAAAAAGATTTCAAAAGAAATAATAAGATTCTTCGTGAATCGTCCGTTCTAAATCGAACGATGAATTGGTTAAATAATTCACTAATAGAAAGAAGAATGAAAGATCTTTCTGATAAGACAATCAAAATAAGGAATCAAATTGAACAAACCGCAAAATACAAGAAAAAAAAAGAACTAATTTATGATAATAAAAGATCGGGATCACAGAAACATATTTGGAAAATATTAAAAAGGAAAAATATCCGATTAATGCGTAAATCATACTACTTTATTAAATCATTCATTGAAAAAATATACATAGATATTTTGCTATGTACCATTACCGTTTCTAAGATCAATGCACAACTTTTTTTTGAATCAACAAAAAAGATCTTTAATAAATCCATTTACAACAATGAAATAAATCAAGAACAAGAAAGAATTGATGAAACAAATCAAAATACAATGAATTTTATTTTGACTATAAAAAAATTGTTTTCAAATACTGATAATACTAAGAATATCAATCAAAATTCCAATACTTATGGGAACTTCTCTTCCCTGTCCCAAGCATATGTTTTTTACAAAATATCACAAAACCAATTACTTAATAAGTATAATTTGAGACCTGTACTTCAATATGAAGGGAGCTATCCTTTTTTTAAGGATAATTTAAAAGACTATTTTATGATACATGGAATATTTAATTACAAATCAAGACATAATAAAATTCATACGTATGGAATGAACGAATGGAAAAACTGGTTAAAAGGTCATTATCAATACGATTTATCTCAAAAAAAAATGTCTCGATTAGTACCTAAAGAATTCCGAAATAGAATAAATAAACATTGTATGATTCAAAATAAGGAATCAAACCAATTGGATTTATATAAAAAATACCAATTTATTTATTCCATGAATAAAAATGACTATGCAGCAAATTTATTTATGAGTCAAAAAGACAAATGGAAAAAACATTACAGATATGATCTTTTATCATATAAATACATATGTCTCCCTAATTTATACATTTCTGGATCAACATTAGAAAGAAATGGGGACCAAGAAATTCCATATCATTTCAATATATCGAAACCTGAATCATTTTATGTATTGGTAAGTATACCTAGTAATGATTATATAGAAAAAGGATATCTTATTGATAGGAATATCAATTTGGATAGAAAATATTTTGATTGTAGAATTCTTCATCTTTGTTTTATAAATAATATTGATATCTGGACCGATATACATATTGGCATCAAGATTCAGAAAAATACTAAGAATGAAATTAAGAATTTAAAAAAAATGGAAAAAAAAGATCTTTTTTATCCTACAATTTATCAAGAGATCAAACCATGCAATCAAAAAAGTTTCTTTTTTGATTGCATGGGAATGAATAAAGAAAAGTTATATGATACCGCATCAAATCATGATACTATATCCAATCTAGAAACTTGGTTCTTTCCAGAATTTGTGCTACTTTTTAATGTATATAAAATTCAACCTTGGATCATCCCAATCAAATCACTCTTTTTTCATTTTTCTAGAAATGAAAAAAGTAAAAACATTAACATAAATCCAAAAAAATCATCTAATAAAAAACTTGTATGGAATCTACTAAAACAAAAAAATAAAAAAGATGTTGAAGAAGATTACGCAAGATTAGAAATAAAAAAAAACCAATATCAATATAAGAACAAGAATGAAATGGAACTAGATTTCTTTTTGAAAAAATATTTACTTTTTCAACTAAGATGGGCTGATCCCTTACATGATAAAATAATGCAAAATATCAGGGTATATTGTCTCCTACTTAGACTGATAAATCCAAAGGAATTTGCTATATCTTCGATTCAAAGAGGTGAAATAGATCTAGCCAAAATGCTGATTCAAAAGGACCTAGTTCTTGCAGAATTGATAAGAAAGGGAATATTTTTTATTGAACCAATTTGTCTATCTATACGAAGGGACGGAAAATATATTATATATCAAACTATGGATATTTCATTGGTCGATAATAAGAAGCACCAAACAAATAAAAAATACACAAAAAAAAGATATATTGAGAAAAGGGGGTTTGAAAAACCCATTGCACGACACAGCAACATATTTTTGAGTGGAGACAAAAATCATTATGATTTACTTGTTCCTGAAAATATTCTATCTCCCAGACGTCGTAGAGAATTTCGAATTCGAATTTGTTTCAATTCCCAGAATTTTAATGTTGTGGATAGAAATCCAAGATTTTGCAATGAAAACAAAATAAGAAACTGTGGGCAATTTTTGAATGAGGACAAACATATTAATACAAATAGAAAAAATTTCATTAAATTCAAATTTTTTCTTTGGCCCAATTATCGATTAGAAGATGTAGCTTGTATGAATCGCTATTGGTTTGATACCAATAACAGCAGTCGTTTCAGTATGTCAAGAATACATATGTATTCACAATTCAGAATTAATTCAATTCTAATGAAAAATGAAAAAAATTTATAGTAGATTTCCTACATATCGTGTAACATATTCGGTAGATGAAAGACGAAACATATACACTGTGTAATATTCTAATACATGATGCTGATTTCATAGTGTATCAATTTTCGCTAGGAAGAGCGGAATCCTTTTAAGTAAAAAAAGAAAGTGTTTTCTTTCGTGAATACATATATGTTTTGTATATTTGATCCAAATATACAAAACATAAAAACATAAACCACATAAAGAAAAAACCAAAGTAGTATATGAATGAAATCCAATTTTGATGTATACTAGATGAAAATAACTGGCATAATAAATATTATTATTTTTCCTGATTGGTAAAATTCACAGAAAAGAAAGATAGAAATTTAAATTTATGGTCAAAAATTCATTCATCTCAGTTATTACACAAGAAGAAAAAGAAGAAAATAGTGGGTCTGTTGAATTTCAAGTATTCCATTTCGCCAGTAAGATACGGAGACTTACTTCACATTTAGAATTGCACAAAAGAGATTTTTTATCGCAAAGGGGTCTACGAATAATTCTGGGAAAACGTCAACGATTATTGACTTATTTGTCAAAGAAAAATAAAGTGCGTTATAAGAAATTAATGGATCAGTTAGATATTAGGGAACCAAAAACTCGTTAATTAATTTTGAATTTATTCTTTGAGTTTCTTATTATTTTCTTATTATTATCCTTGTTCTTTTTTAATTATTTTTTTATTAGTTCAGTTATTATTTTTTTTGTATTTTACATTTTAAGAAATTTATGAAATAATGAATTAAGGAAAAAAATATGACTGTACCGGTTACAAGAAAAAATTTTATAATAGTTAATATGGGCCCTCACCACCCATCAATGCATGGTGTTCTTCGGCTGATCGTTACTCTGGATGGTGAAGATGTTATTGACTGTGAACCTATATTAGGCTATTTACACAGAGGGATGGAAAAAATAGCGGAGAACCGAACAATTATACAATATTTGCCTTATGTAACACGTTGGGATTATTTAGCTACTATGTTCACAGAAGCAATAACAGTAAATGCACCAGAACGGTTGGAAAGTGTTCAAGTGCCTAAAAGGGCCAGTTATATCAGAGTTATTATGCTGGAGCTGAGCCGTATAGCCTCCCATTTGTTATGGCTTGGCCCTTTTATGGCCGATATCGGTGCACAGACTCCCTTTTTCTATATTTTAAGAGAGAGGGAATTAATATATGATCTATTTGAAGCCGCCACAGGTATGCGGATGATGCATAATTATTTCCGCATCGGAGGAGTAGCTGCGGATTTACCTTATGGCTGGATAGATAAATGTTTTGATTTCTGTGATTATTTTTTAACAGAAGTTGTTGAGTATCAAAAACTCATTACGCGAAATCCCATTTTTTTGGAACGAGTTGAAGGGGTGGGCATTATTGGTGGGGAGGAAACAATAAATTGGGGTTTATCAGGACCAATGTTACGAGCTTCTGGAATCCAATGGGATCTTCGTAAAGTTGATCGCTATGAGTGTTACAATAAATTTGATTGGGAAGTAAAATGGCAAAAAGAAGGCGATACATTAGCTCGTTATTTAGTAAGAATCGGTGAAATGCAAGAATCCATAAAAATCATTCAACAGGCTCTAGAAGGAATTCCTGGAGGACCTTATGAGAATTTAGAAAACCGGCGTTTTCATAGGACAAAGAATTCCGAATGGAATAATTTTGAATATAGATTTATTACTAAAAAACTTTCACCCAATTTTGAATTGTTAAAACAAGAACTTTATGTAAGGGTAGAGGCCCCAAAAGGAGAATTAGGAATTTATTTAATAGGAGATGATAGTGTTTTCCCCTGGAGATGGAAAATTCGTCCACCCGGTTTCATCAATTTGCAAATTCTTCCCCAGCTAGTTAAAAGAATGAAATTGGCTGATATCATGACGATACTAGGTAGTATAGATATCATTATGGGAGAAGTTGATCGTTGAAATGATAATTGATACGACAGAAGTACAAACTATTAATTCTTTTTATAGATTAGAATCCTTAAAAGAAGTCTATGGACTCATATGGATTTTTGTCCCCATTTTAACCCTTGTCTTAGGAATCACAATGGGAGTATTAGTCATTGTGTGGTTAGAAAGAAAAATATCTGCAGCAATACAACAACGTATTGGACCTGAATATGCCGGCCCTTTAGGAATTCTTCAAGCTTTAGCGGATGGGACCAAACTACTTTTGAAGGAGGATCTTCTTCCATCTAGAGGTAATATTCGTTTATTTAAGGTCGGACCTTCTATAGGTTTTATATCAATTCTACTAAGTTATTTAGTAATTCCTTTTGGATATCACCTTGTTTTAGCAGATCTCAGTATAGGTGTTTTTTTATGGATTGCCTTTTCAAGTATTGTCCCCATTGGTCTTCTTATGTCAGGATATGGATCAAATAATAAGTATTCCTTTTCAGGTGGTCTACGAGCTACAGCTCAATCGATTAGTTATGAAATACCATTAACTCTATGTGTGTTAGCAATATCTCTACGTGTGATTCGTTGGAACATGAATTTTTTTTATCTCTTTTCTAGAAAAAAGATAAAAAATGAATTGAAATACAATAAAATAGAAATAGAATTCATATAATTCAATATTTCAATATGAATATGAAATAAAAGAATAAAAAAAAAATATTTTTTTTTTAACATTTCAGTTCGATGAGTTAAACCAGATAGTTATATGAGTGAAACAAAACTGCTCCTCAATTTGCAGTAAAACAATAAAAATCTCATTCCCTAGGTACAAGAAGAAAATTGAAGTAAACATAAGTTGTTTACCCCAAGATTGAGATTATTTTCTTAGTCGTCATATCTTGAAGCGGATGCAAAAGATCCACCGTATTTCTCACTATACTGGGGATCAATCAAAAAGAAGTGGGCAGTTAGGAACACCAAAGTACGCAAAGGATGAGTAATGGAAATAATGTAAGGTATTAAAAAAAGGGATTTTTGCATAAAACTTTGCATAAAACGAATCATAATAAGGGCTTGAAGTTGGTAGAAATGATCAAGCAGTACTTCCCCACGATTCCGATCTAGAGTATGCTACTATTCGCTGATTAAATAAATGACTATCAAGAACGAATTAATCCTTTATTTTCTTTTTTTTTAGTTTTCAGAAAGAAGAACAGGAACAAGACAAATAGAATGCAATACAATAATATAATAAAAAAGAATAAAACGAGAATAATAAGAAAATATTTCTTTCTTTATACATATGCATATGTAAATTCTTATCATGATTCATTAACTAATGCCCAATTCTTTCTATTTATGAATAGAACCAGTATTTGATTGAAGGATTAAGTTATTGCTGAACAAAGATAAATTTTGATTATTTTCATTATAATATCATTATAAGGGATGAGATCAATTCGGAAGTGCTTTTTCTTATTCTAACAGATAGAATGTTATTGGTCGAATTGAGGACTCTCCAACCTCCAATTTCTCTTTACATTGTATTTACCTAAGGTCCAAGGAGAGCTATAATACTAAACTAGTCCTTACCTTACATTTCTTTGTGGCCATAGAGGAGCCGTATGAAGCTTAGGTTTCATGTACGGTTTTGGAATAGCGATGGGAGCAGTGATGCTATCATCGACTATAATTATCTAACAGTTCAAGTACAGTTGATATAATTGAGGCACAGTCCAAATATGGTTTTGGGGGATGGAATCTGTGGCGTCAGCCCATAGGATTTCTAGTTTTTCTAATGTCTTCTCTAGCAGAATGTGAAAGATTACCTTTTGATTTACCAGAAGCAGAGGAGGAATTAGTAGCAGGTTATCAAACCGAATATTCAGGTATAAAATACGGGTTCTTTTATCTTGCTTCTTACTTAAATCTATTAGTTTCGTCATTATTTGTAACAGTTCTTTACTTAGGTGGGTGGGATTTTTCTATTCCGTACATATCTCTTACTGAACTTTTTGGAATAAATAAAATGTTTAGAGTCTTTGTAATAGCAATTAGTATCTTTATTACATTAGCTAAAGCTTATTTGTTTCTGTTCATTCCTATCACAACAAGATGGACTTTACCTAGGATGAGAATGGATCAATTATTAAATCTTGGATGGAAATTTCTTTTACCTATTTCTCTAGGTAATCTATTATTGACAACTTCTTTTCAACTTGTTTCACTATAAACTATAAATAAAAATAAGAAATTAAGAGAAAACAATAATGAATATTCTATATTCATAACTTATATCAACCAAGAGAAAGAAACATAAATTTTATTCATGGATATCTAAAATATGTTACCTATGGTTACTGGGTTCATGAATTATGGCAAACAAACAATACGAGCCGCAAGGTACATTGGACAAAGTTTCATAATTACCTTATCCCATACAAATCGTTTACCTGTAACTATTCAATATCCTTATGAAAAATCAATCACATCAGAGCGTTTTCGTGGTCGAATCCACTTTGAATTTGATAAATGTATTGCTTGTGAAGTATGTGTTCGCGTATGTCCAATAGACCTTCCCATTGTTGATTGGAAATTTGAAAAAGATATTAAGAAAAAACAATTGCTTCATTATAGTATTGATTTTGGTGTCTGTATATTTTGCGGTAATTGTGTCGAGTATTGTCCAACAAACTGTTTATCGATGACTGAAGAATATGAGCTTTCCACTTATGATCGTCACGAATTGAATTATAATCAAATTTCTTTAGGTCGGTTACCAATCTCAATAATTGGAGATTACACAATTCAAACAGTTATGGATTCAACAAATCAAATGAAAAAATAAAAACCCCTTGCTTTGTTCAAGAACGATTACCAATTACTAAGATTTGGCTTAAAATAAAGTAAGTAGGATTAGCCAAATAACTTTATTTTATCTATCTAATGATATTCATTTTTTTTCATTCAATTAGGAAAGTATCATATAAAAAAATAGTTTCTTTCCTGGACCCTTAGTAAGGTCATGAAATATTTCGACTCATTTATTTATCTTTTATTTCATAATGGATTTACCTGGACCAATACATGATATTCTTGTAGTATTTCTGGGATCAGTTCTTATATTAGGAGGTCTGGGAGTAGTATTACTTACCAATCCCATCGATTCTGCCTTTTCATTGGGATTGGTTCTTGTTTGTATATCCCTATTCTATATTTCATTGAATTCCTATTTTGTAGCTGCCGCGCAGTTCCTTATTTATGTGGGAGCCATAAATGTATTAATCATATTTTCTGTGATGTTCATGAACGGTTCAGAATATTCCAACGATTCCTATTTGTGGACCGTTGGAGATAGGATCACTTCACTGGTTTGTACAAGTATTTTTTTTTCATTAATGACTACTATCCCAGATACATCATGGTCCGGAATTTTTCGGACTACAAGATCAAATCAGATTATAGAACAGGACTTAATAAGTAACGTTCAACAAATTGGGATTCATTTATCCACAGATTTTTATCTTCCTTTTGAACTCATTTCTATAATTCTTTTAGTTTCTTTGATAGGTGCAATTACTATGGCTCGTCAATAATCTAATATAATAAGAACTTCTTTTTTTTTTAATTAAAGAATGAAAATGGATTTAATCTATTTTATTGAAATCTACTGTGAATATCTTTTTTTGTTCTGTAATTCTTCTATTCTAGTCAACTGAATCGGTTTAATTTTTGTTCGTTCATATTGAAATGAATCGAGATAGATGAGGAATTTATCAATGATGTTAGAGCATGTACTTTTTCTAAGTGTTTATTTATTTTCTATCGGTATCTATGGACTGATCACAAGCCGAAGCATGGTTAGAGCACTTATGTGTCTTGAGCTTATACTGAATTCGGTGAATATAAATCTCGTCACATTTTCCGATATATTTGATAGTCGGCAATTAAAAGGAGAAATTTTCTCAATCTTTGTTATAGCCATTGCGGCTGCTGAAGCAGCTATTGGACTAGCTATTGTTTCGTCGATCCATCGTAACAGAAAATCAACTCGTATCAATCAATCAAATTTGCTGAATAATTAGTCATAATTATTCTATTTTCACATATAAATCAAAACATAAGACTTTTATAATATTCTGAATATTCTAATATAGAATCTAATATTTTATTATTATTATTTTCTTATTTATTTTCTTTCTTCTCTTTTTTCATATAAATTATATGATTTAGAGTTACTAACCTATTCTATCACTAACCTAATAACAAACGTATTCATCTGATATATATTAATTATATTTCTATATACTAGAATCTTTCTATATGTATATGACTATATATATAGAAAGATAGTAAATTTAACATGAATTGAATTTGTAAACTCATATTTCATGGTTATTGAAATGGAAATCAAAGCATCTTGGCCCTTTCTCATAAACAGATTAGAAAATCTATTGATTCTTCAAATTTTGATAAATCATTGATTCGTCTGGTGTCTACAATAGAAAATATATGATTTATTTCATTTTCTTATTTTCTTTTACCAGATCGAAAATCTTTTGTGCTCAAAACTGGAATTTATAGACCCAATGTCACATTCAGTAAAGATTTATGATACATGTATAGGATGTACCCAATGTGTTCGAGCTTGCCCCACGGATGTATTGGAAATGATACCTTGGGACGGATGTAAAGCTAAGCAAATTGCTTCTGCGCCAAGAACCGAAGATTGTGTAGGTTGTAAAAGATGTGAATCCGCTTGTCCAACGGATTTTTTGAGTGTCCGTGTTTATTTATGGCATGAAACAACTCGCAGCATGGGTCTTTCTTATTGATATGTGACAAAAAACTCCATTTGAATCATTTGATTCCTCTTTACCGACAAAAGCCCGTACTCGAGAAAAGAAAATATATTATTCTTCTCCCGAGCACGGGGTTTTCTGGTCTAATTTTATCTTGTCTTTATCACGAGTTATTTTCCTTGGTTAACAATACTTCTTGTTTTGCCCATATTCGCGGGTTCTTCAATTCTCTTTTTCCCTCATAGGGGAAATAAAGCGTATAGGTGGTATACTCTATGTATATGTATACTAGAGCTCCTTCTAATGACCTATATATTTTGTTATCATTTTCAATTGGACGATCCATTAACCCAATTGAAGGAGGATTTTCAATGGATCAATCTTTTTGATTTTCACTGGAGACTGGGAACCGATGGACTTTCCATAGGACCCATTTTACTGACAGGATTTATCACTACTTTAGCTACTTTAGCAGCTTGGCCAGTTACTCGAAATCCGCGATTTTTCTATTTCTTGATGTTAGCAATGTATAGTGGCCAAATAGGATCATTTTCTTCTCGAGACCTTTTACTTTTTTTCATCATGTGGGAATTAGAATTAATTCCTGTTTACTTACTTTTATCCATGTGGGGAGGAAAAAAACGCCTGTACTCGGCTACAAAGTTTATTTTGTGCACTGCCGGAGGTTCCATTTTTCTATTAATAGGAGTTCTAGGTATGGGTTTATATGGTTCCAATGAACCAACATTAGATTTAGAAAAATTAGCTAATCAATCGTATCCTGCAGCATTGGAAATAATACTATATTTTGGTTTTCTTATTGCTTATGCTGTCAAATCGCCGATGATACCCCTACATACATGGTTACCAGATACCCACGGGGAAGCACATTACAGTACATGTATGCTTTTAGCTGGAATCTTATTAAAGATGGGAGCATATGGATTGATTCGGATCAATATGGAATTATTAGCTCACGCTCATTCTAGATTATCTCCCTGGTTGGTTATAGTAGGAATAATACAAATCATTTATGCAGCTTCAACCTCTCTCAGTCAACGCAATTTAAAAAAACGTATTGCCTATTCTTCCGTATCTCACATGGGTTTCATAATTATAGGAATTGGTTCTATAACTGGCATGGGACTTAATGGAGCCATTTTACAAATAATCTCTCATGGATTGATTGGTGCTGCACTTTTTTTCTTAGCAGGAACAAGTTGTGATAGAATACGTTTTGTTTATCTCGAAGAGATGGGGGGTATATCTATCCCAATGCCAAAAATATTTACCATGTTTAGTAGTTTCTCGATGGCTTCTCTTGCATTGCCAGGAATGAGTGGTTTTGTTGCAGAATTCTTAGTCTTTTTTGGAATAATTACCAGCCCAAAATATCTTTTCATGCCAAAAATGTTAATTACTTTTGTAATGGCAATTGGAATGATAATAACTCCTATTTTTTTATTATCTATGTTACGTCAGATTTTCTATGGATACAAGCTATTTAATATTCCAAACTCGAATTTTTTTGATTCTGGACCACGAGAACTCTTTGTTTCGATATGTATCTTTTTACCTGTAATAGGAATTGGTATTTATCCTGATTTCGTTCTCCCGTTATCGGTTGACAAGGTACAAGTTCTAGTATCTAATTATTTTTATAGATACTAATTCTTTTTTTAGATTCAATAATAAATGAAATAAAATTCATTAATTGGAAAGAAAGTCTTAGAATTCTTTGACTTTCATATTTTCACGATTCTTCGTTGTACAATGAAAAAAAAGGGAAAGGTTAATTAGAATTGTAATGAAATACATATAAAGTTTTTGAGAACCTTTTGAATAATTCCTATATTTAAACGGTTCTCAAAAACTCGAACAAAATTTCATTGTGTATCAGACGATTTTTTTATGTATTCTTCATGTAGTTTATTTTATTCAATTAGATATTAATTGGAATGAACCATAACTATGGAACCCGATTCCTAATAGATTGATCCCAAAATAGCATATCCAAATTAGAAGAAATCCTATAGAAGCTACAAATGCCGAATTCGTGCCTTGATCTTGCAATTTTGAATTTGTTCTAATATGTAAATAAATTGCAAATATGGTCCAAGTAATAAATGCCCAAGTTTCCTTAGGATCCCAATTCCAATAAGAACCCCATGCTTCATTAGCCCATACTGCTCCAGAAAGAATGCCTATGGTTAAAAAGGTAAACCCTAAACTAATGACACGATAACTCCAATAATCTAAACGCTGAATTAATTGATATTTGTAAAAATTTTGAACTGAGAGGAAAAAAGTATTTTTTAATACACTTCCTTTTTCGTTCAAATATTCCATATTACCAAAGAAAAACGACTTCCTTAAACTTAAAAAATTCTTTAAAAAATCGATTTTTTTTTGAAATGTAATCACTATAAGAGCAATTGATAATAACGATCCGCATAAAAGAGCTGCATAGCTCAATAGCATCATACTGACATGCATCATTAACCACTGAGATTGTAGAGCAGGTACTAATATTGCGGGTTGATGCATTTCATTTGAAAGACCTGACGTGGCGAAACCTTGGGTAAAAATGGCACTTGGTGCAGTTATTGCGCTTAAATCATTTTTATGATTCCCAAGATACGGAATCATATGAATAATGGATAAACTCCATGAAAGGAAGATTAATGATTCGTATAAATTACTTAAGGGAAAATGTTCTGAAGAAATCCAACGAATAACTAAAAACCCTGTTATAGAGAAAAAAGTAGCTATCATCCCTTTTTCTGACGAATTACGTAATCCTTCAATTTCGTCAACTAATAAGTTCATCAAATGAATTATAATCACAATTGAGATGATCGAAAAGGAAATATGAGTTAATATATGTTCTAAGGTCGCAAATATCATAAAGAAGAGTCCCTTTTAAATAATTAAAATTGGGGAGAGGATTAAATAAAATCTAAAATATAATATTTTAAATATCTTAGATTCTATTAGATCTATTGTGTCTATATTATTAATATTAATAATTATTTATGCCGCCACTCGGACTCGAACCGAGATGCTCTAGCACTGCTTCCTAAGAGCAGCGTGTCTACCAATTTCACCATGGCGGCTTACCTTAAATAATAATAGGAAATTCATGTTGAATTGGATATTGTATATATCCAATATAATTTAGGAAACAATGAATAAAGATGCATTTCTATTCATATGGAAATATTCAATATCAATAATACTTAATTAGTATCTTCATCTTCGTAAGTTCAGTTTTAATAATCAACTTTTCCGTACTAGAAACCTAGCTCTTGTTTATCCAGAACAGTCAGAACTCAAAAGCTTCGTTCTCAGTCGGGGTATAAAATTCATAATTTTTTTCTAATAACGATTTTGAGACCCAACACTTTAGTATAAAGTATAATGAAATATTCAGATTTTTCTTTGTCTATCGTAATTGTGCTTTTCTATTTTGAAAAGCACAATTCATAGGAAAGAAAAAATCATCTCACGAATTCAATATCAATCAATATAAATTTAGATAAATAGAATATAATAGAAATATAGAAAGACTATAAAAAATAGAAAAAAAAATAAAATACACAATACTGAGTATTTTGAATCAAGTAGAAAGAAAGATTCTTATTTTTTATATTACCTAGCTCTAACTAATAAGGAGAAGTGAAATACAAATACAATATATTAGTAAAATTGAATCGTTTGTTTTCCAATTCAAAAATGGAAATTTGGAAGTTCTTTGAAACATGTCAATTAATATTTTTCCAAGACTTTTTTTTGTCGCACAAAAAAACTTTTTGACTGTCCAGTGGAAATAGATTTAGCTAAAGAAAAAGCTTTTACTGCCTCTAAAGATCCTTTTTTTTTCCAAAGATTTCTACGAATATGCTTTTTTGACATAGAAGTACGTTTTTTTGGAACTGCCATTCAAAAAGTAGGTGACTCCTTTTTATCGTTGTATGTGAAAGACATATATTGTTTAAAATAAATTACTTTTTATTAGTCATTATCTATACTTAATTTCATAAATTTCAAAAATTCCTCAATAATATCATAACATACGAATAGAAAAAAAAAGAATAAAAGAAAAGAAAAATATTCTAAAATGATTCTATTTTCATAGACAAATAGATTTCAATTTTCTATCTTCATTCTGATATTTGCATAATGTAATAATTACATACGTATTTTATATTTATTGTTTTAGAAAAGAATATATACAAAAAAAGTAATCTAATTTTACTATTTCATATTATTTAATATATTAATATATATTAAAATATTAGAGTCATATATATACAATATTGCAAATATTCATATTTAATATTAAGAATAGTAAGAGAAAATATTTATCTAATTTATCTATGATAGTAAACTATATAGTATATAAAAGAAAAGATTCTATATAAAATAAAGATTATACAATAAAAAAAAGAAAGAAAAATATAAAAATAGAAAGAGATAAAGAAATCTGTAACTGAACTTTAATATAAATATAATAAATCTATCTTAAATCTAAAAATATATAATATATCTATAAATTACATAATTTTACATAATTAGAATATAATGTAAAGGGAAAATCCAATTATTCAAAATTTCATATGATGTCATATTATTTATTATTTCAAAAATATCTTTCTTTTCTAGAGTTTTAAGTTAATTAATAACTAAGTAATAAACTTGACTAATTATTTGGTCATATTATTTGATATATGACCAACCTATTGCAACTTTTATTTCAAATATTTAATAAAACAAAAAGTCATAATTCCAATATTTGTATTTTTGTATTTGATCTTTTTCATATTTTTTTCTTATTGTTTTGTTCTTTTCAAAATAGATCAGAATTGGTGAATTGGAAACAATTATAAGAAAAAAGAACAATTTGGTTTCTTATGGAATATACATATAAATATGCATGGATAATACCCCTTTTTCCACTCCCAGTTACTATGTCAATAGGATTTGGACTTCTACTTATTCCGACAGCAACAAAAGATCTTCGTCGTATGTGGGCTTTCCTAAGTGTTTTACTACTAAGTATAGCTATGTGGTTTTCGGCTAATCTGTCTATTCAGCAAATAAATGGAAGTTTGACCTATCAATATCTATGGTCTTGGACCATCAATAATGATTTTTTATTAGAGTTCGGACACTTGATCGATCCACTTACTTCTATTATGTCAATACTAATTACTACTGTTGGAATCCTGGTTTTTATTTATAGTGACAATTATATGTCTCATGACCAAGGATATTTGAGATTTTTTGCTCATATGAGTTTTTCCAATGCTTCAATGTTGGGATTAGTTACTAGTTCCAATTTGATACAAATTTATATTTTTTGGGAACTAGTGGGAATGTGTTCGTATTTATTGATAGGTTTTTGGTTCACACGACCCGTTGCAGCAAGTGCTTGTCAAAAAGCTTTTGTAACTAATCGTATAGGAGATTTTGGTTTATTATTAGGGACCTTAGGATTTTATTGGATAACTGGTAGTTTCGAATTTCGGGATTTGTTCCAAATAGTGAATACCTTGATCCATAATAATGGGGTCAATTCTTTATTTGCTACTTTATGTGCCTTTTTATTATTTGTCGGTGCAGTTGCTAAATCCGCACAATTCCCCCTTCACGTATGGTTACCTGATGCCATGGAAGGCCCCACTCCTATTTCGGCTCTTATACACGCTGCTACTATGGTAGCAGCAGGGATTTTTCTTGTAGCTCGGCTTCTTCCTCTTTTCATAGTTATACCTTACATAATGAATCTCATTTGTTTAGTAGGTTTAATAACAGTATTTTTAGGAGCTACTTTAGCTCTTGCCCAAAGAGACATTAAAAGAAGTTTAGCTTATTCTACAATGTCTCAATTGGGTTATATTATGTTAGCTCTAGGCATAGGTTCTTATCGAGCTGCTTTATTTCATTTGATCACCCATGCCTATTCTAAAGCTTTATTGTTTTTGGGATCCGGATCCATTATTCATTCAATGGAACCTATTGTTGGATATTCACCAGAGAAAAGTCAGAATATGGTTCTTATGGGAGGTTTAACAAAATATGTTCCAATTACAAAAATTACTTTTTTTTTAGGTACACTTTCTCTTTGTGGTATTCCGCCTCTTGCTTGTTTTTGGTCCAAAGATGAAATTCTTCACGATAGTTGGTTATACTCACCAATTTTCGCACTAATAGCTTGGTTCACAACAGGATTAACTGCATTTTATATGTTTAGGATGTATTTACTTACCTTTGATGGGTATTTACGCATTCATTTTCAAGATTATAGTAGTCTTAGTAGTACAAAAAAGAGCTCGTTTTATTCAATATCTCTATGGGGAAAAGGGACACTTAAGAAAGTCAATAGTAATTTCTTTTTTTCAAAAATGAATAAGAATAAGGTTTGTTTTTTTTCAAAAAATATATTTAAAATTGACGAGAATGTAAGAAATAAGATACGAGACTTTAGTACTTACTTTAGAAATAAATACACTTATATGTATCCTCACGAATCGAGCAATACTATGTTATTTCCTCTCCTTATATTAGTACTATTAACTTTGTTCATTGGATCAATAGGAATTTCTTTTAACGGAGGAGTAATAGGTTTGGATCTATTATCGAAATGGTTAACTCCATCGACAAACCTTTTTCATCAGAAATTGAATTCTTCTGAGGATTGGTATGGATTTTTTTCAAGTGCTTTTTTTTCAGTAAGTATAGCTCTTTTCGGACTATTTATAGCATCTCTTTTTTATGGATCTATTTATTCATCTTTCAAAAATTTGGGCTTAATTAATTTCTTTTTCAAAAGAGGTCCTAAAAGAATTATTCTGGACAAAATAAAAGGTATGATATACAATTGGTCATATAATCGTGGTTATATAGATATTTTTTATACTGGTATTTTCACCATGAGTATAAGAGGGTTAGCCGAGCTAACTCAGTTTTTTGATAAATATATAATCGATGGAATTCTAAATGGAATTGGTGTTGCAAGTTTCTTTATGGGCGAAGGAATAAAATATATGGGAGGCGGACGAATCTCATCTTATTTATTCTTATATTTTTATTATGTGTCAATTTTTTTATTCATTATTTTCTTTTTCTCTTCTTTCAGTCTTCCCAATTCCCAATTTTCTTGATGGGTCTCCAGATCAGAATCTTCGTAAACTGGGCTATCTTGATAGCGTGCCTCTTTCAAGTGAAATTCATCCTTTGTTTTTTCCTTTCCATTCACTCGGATCTCTTCCGTTTCATCTATTTTGTCCAGATCCTCCTTTTCTTCCGAACAAAGGTTTTCTTCGG